AACAACCTATTTCGATTTGGCGCTGCTGGAAGGAAGCTGGGATGCTACCCTTGAAACCCACTGCCTCAACTTGGGTCATCTTGTTATAACCAGTTCGTTGCATAATTATGTCAGCCCTGATACTCTGAACCCTGGTCTCCATAAGCACTAAGACAACTGGATCATGTCCTCGAACCAAATCGAAAATCGTGCGAAGGAAACGGTCACTGCCCGCTCCCCTACAATTCCATATCATTATCTTCATGGGAAAAAGAATAGATCTATTACCTAGCACTCGGCTAGTTACAAATCTCGGCTGGACCCCTTCTGTGAGCCCCGCCATCTGTAGCCTCCTCATCTCTATCATTACACTCAAGGGTAGCGACACCTAAGCCGCCAAATCCAATTGTTGACCCGGACCCCGCCACCAGCATCTCTGGAACCCTTCCTTTTTAGGAGACCTAATTCTAGATCCGATCCTAGCTCTAACGGCCTAGATCTTTCATCACTCTGGTCTATATGGAATTTCGTTTCTATGGTACCATTGAATTAGCCAAAAACGGGAGTTGTTAGCCTTTCTTTGATGGGTTATGAGCAGGCATTTTACCAGAGGCTTTGTGAGACTTCCAACGTGAGGGAAGTAGAAGACTAGGAATGAAAAACTCCCACCGCCCCGATCCAAAGCATGACGTGCATCTAACTGAAGCAGCTTACTCATCGCTCAAAGCAACAAGCCGGTCAAGAGAAGAGAGTGGGAGGGCTTCTTCCCATACGTTTAAAGGTAGGAAATAAGTTCGCTATTCTCCTGTATAGGGCTAGCTTAGTGATGACAGCTTCAATCGGGAGTCAACTATCTAATCAAATCAAGTGAGAGAGGGTGGCATTTTGTACATTCGGGACAGAAAACGGATCTCTTTAGTGCGATCCGTGGGCAAGAACTCTTCAGCAACCTATGAAGGAAGCATAAGCAGCTCCCTGAGAGACTCTTTCCACGGGTGAAAGAGCAATGGATAGGTCAAACAAAGGCAGATGTATAAAGAGCTTTGTATCTCTGGGTTGGTGCTCCTAAGCGCAGGAAGGGGAATCAATGGCTGGCTTTGGTTGATGTACAACTGACTTCTCAACTACGTCGATCCTTGCTTGACTCTTCTTTCATTTCGATACAACAAATAGAAAAGGCCGGGGATCAGCACTCCTCTTCACACTTTCTCACAGACACTCTGTTCTTAAAACCAAAAGGTGAGGAATTGGCCTGTTCAGGTCAAATCATCCATGAACCCTAAGTGACGACCCTGACATCGCAGGTTTGATAGCCGCATCTTCAGTCAAATAAATGTGAATTGTTCTGGTTCTAGCTCGGCTGCTTCCCTTCTTCCACGGAAGCTTCCCACTGGACGATTGAGTCACCTACCCACCCTCACCCAGAAGCTGTATCAGCTGCTTCTTTTGGTTCTTTCTATCAAGGGAGACCCCGGCATCTTGGACACTGGGCAGTCTGATTCTACGGCAATTGCTCTTAAGACAACTCGCCTCTTCTAGTTTTTTTCAAGTAAGACCTTGTGGATTGTGAGAAATCCGTTTCTGTGGAAGCCGCATGGGCTATCTTTCTGGTTTTCCGCCCTTTCACCTTTCCAACTCCTTAAAGGCTTTGATTCTTAACCTAATTTCTTCGATTCGTCTCCCGCAGGAGAGAAGATGAACAAGCACTCGTGAAGTGATCCTTTTCAAGAACATGCGTGGAAACAGCCCTATTTCGAGATTTTCCATTTCCGCGCGGTTAGACGCAGGGAAGGCTGACTTTCCGCGTAGGCTGGATGCGCCAACATCTCGACTTTGGAAACTCTCTCCTTTCCCGAAAGTGGTTCACATGGATTTGACAATATGGAGGAGGAGGGTCTTTGCTTCACTTTGTCTCAATCTCCTACCTATCGCCGGACATCCTGTCATCTTTCCAGCATCGAACATCCATATTTCCAGTCAATTCTTCTGGTAGAACAAGTGTTTCCAACCATTTCAAAAGGAAATTCCATGTGAATAGGCCAAGTCATCTCATAAGAGAAATCGAGTCCTCATGAATGTGATAGTTCAAGTTATTCTACTGGGAAATAGTACCCAAACCCCTCTACTTCTTGAATTGACCTTATTCCTACCAATCTATACTCACCTAGGAAGAATGAAAGCACCAGGTTCTATGTTGCGTGTTATTGAATAATGGCAAATAGGCCCCCCCTAGGGCTAGAAAGAATCTCTATTTGCTGGTTGCTGGTTCACCTCTCTGGATGATACCAGGTTCCATTGAACAAGAAAAGAAAGCAGACGGAAAATGGTTGGCATTCCAGTAGGTTGGTCCAAATTCAAGCTCCTTGGTATACGCATCATGGGTAACCCCCCAAAGCAAAGGTGAGGGACAAAGAAAATCCAAATGGGAAAGAATGGGCTGATGTGCTTCATGTTTCACTGCGAAGCTTTTGTTCGTAAATCCGAAGATAGGAATTGGTGCGTTCAGTTCAAAAAGATTAGATATTAGAATTCTATAGTTATTGGGAAAGAAGTCGTATTCACCGCTTATAAGGAAGTTGGCCGTGGAAACGACATTACGAATCTTGTACCAACCCGTGGATCACATTTTGTATACATTGTCGAGAAGAAAGAAAAGAGCTCTGATTCAAGAAGATGACATCTTGCCTTTGATCAGCTATTAGTGCACCTATCTGACTACTTGGTCGTTAGATCTAGGATGTGACTCTAAAGTGCTGTCGAGATCGAACTCGCTATGAATCCCCTAGATATACGTGCTTGATGAACCCACTCGACTAAGCCGGTCAGATTGCAATTCTGATTCTTTGTCTTCGCCATCACCTTCTATCACCTACTTCCACCGTCAAGCCTCTATCAACACTTGAATGGAGAAGGAGATTGAGTATCCAAAAGGCAAGCCAGTGAAGTCCTTATTACTGAGTCCAACCCTTCTACTAAGCTAAGCCAGTGATACCCTTTTCCACTTTGCCCATTTATACCTGGTGCACGCACGAACGAATTCGTCAATCTGACATTGGAGTCTTTTTTCCCTCTCGGAGAAAGACCTACCCTCTATTAGTTCCTTGAAAGAATTCGTTCCAATGACTCTGCTTTATAGACCTAGAGGAGTGGGTACCTATCCTCTGTGAATGAGAACCATGTTGAGTGAGAAAGGCTATTCTCCTTTGGAAGTGGCATTGCCCATCTTCTTTCAATTCCTCTTCTTTGCTTTGTTTGACTTTCCTTTGCACTCAACCTATCCGCATAGCCATCCCGCCTCGCCGACGTTCTGCTCTGCGAGCCTAATGTCGATAGTGAACTAGCTGCTTCCACTGCTTGATTAGCCCCAACGTGTGGACAAGAGACTCTGGGAAGGGGAGAGTGAGTGAATTCACTTTACATCTCCCGATAGGCCTTAAGGTGAATAAAGATCAATAAAGGTATCATGACTTTCAAACTACTCACCAGGCTCTGTATCTTTCACAATGGCTGCTTTAGCGGGCTAAAAAAGGGCCAGTTTACTCCTGCCGGGATAACACACACGCAGAGGTTGGATTTCGAGCGAGACAAGTCACACACAGGTCTATCAATCCAATCCGAAGCCACCAACACGGTATCAGGGCCAACCACTCCCTCCCTGTAAGAAGGGAGTGTCAAACCACTCGATCTTAGGAAGAGGGCAAGATGACAGCTCTGCAAAAAGGGGCTTTCGCCCATTTATCAATTTCGTGCTTGTAACTGCTATATCCTGGGTGTCAAATCCGTCCACTGGCAGTAGTGATCTATATCCTTCTATCTATCCCATTTTCATGGCGTAAAAGAAAATAATATAGCCAGTTTCTCCTTCATCAAAATAGGCCGTTTACCTGTCCTCTCCTCTTCGTAACTTCGTCAATGGAGGATAGCTCTTTCCTAGTGATAATCTATTCTTAACACTAACGGTTTCCTCCAAGTTGCCCCATCCTGTGTCTTTCAGAATAGCCTGCTTGAGGGGCCTGAAAAGCCACCCTGGTTGATGCGGAATCCAATGCCGGTGATTTCAGGGAGTTCTATCGCATTTTCTTCAACGGAATAGAAGAGAAGATGGAATCAAGGTCAATATCAACCAAAGGGAGTTGAATGTATCCTTTATTGACTCTTCTGACACCTGAAGGTACACACCAGAGAGAGAAAAGGTGCATTTCAACTCCCCCACTCTCAAACTCCCTCACTATCAATTGTCCACTTTCCATTATCCAGGTCCATCTCCATTATCAGGGACAAATGGGGTATATAGAAGTTAACATAGCTTTTTATGCTGAGGTGGATTGAACCTCTCTGAAAGATGAACCCAAAGAGAGCTCTAACGCACTACTAGAATATGTTAATAATCGAGCGCATCCCTTAGGACGAGCAGCCCTTGAGTGGGAAACTCCAAGCTCTGTCATCTTCGCATTCGTCTAGAAAACATCTTCTTGCTCATCAAGATTGAACCAATGATAAGCTTTGAAGATCTACAACGGAGAGTGCTCCATTTGGTTCATGCAATATGAAATTCCGTGGGAATGATTGTCAATACTAGACAGGCTCTTTGATCGAATGGGTGATATAGCTTAGTATAAACAAATCAAAGCTATTCGTCTAGTCTACTCCAAGCGTAGCCTAAGCAGTCGAGGAGAGGGATCACCCGGTAACAGTATGGCAAGGGGTGAAAGCCCGATGAAAGGCTCAAAGTCTCCCTGCAGACTCACCGGTTGTCACATTGAGGAGATCCGCCAGGGTACCAAAACCGAATCCGAAGTACCTTTCGTCGCTGTATTACTTGCTTTTGACAGATAGTGGAGAACCATCTTGCTATGACGAGGCTTTACAGGTCAGTGACTCTGTGAAGTGGGAGCGTGCTATGCAGGAGGAGATGGATTCACTCCACTCGAATGAGACTTGGGAGTTGGCTAGGCTTCCAGCTGGGAAGAAAGCCTTACAGAAAAGTGGGTCTACAGGGTCAAGCAGGAAAGCGATGGTAGCAAGAGTCCACTCCCTCCAAATCTCTTTATGCCAATTCACAGCTATATGAAATGCACTTTGATCATTTCGATCTCCGTCTTAGAGCGAAAATCGAGTTGCACCATTTTACAGCTATATGAAACGCACTTTGATCACAAGTGAGAAGATTTCCTTCACTTTCTGAAAGTGCACTAAGGATGGAGAATGAGTTGCTGAGGACCCGGATTCGTCAGGGTAGTAAAGCAGTAAGACTTCAAGCAAGGAAGAACGAGCAAGACAACAAGCAAGCGAAGAGAAAGGAGCGAACAAAGACTATTAGCCGATAATAAGAAGACGATTCGCCGATCGGGGAATAGTCTACTTTTGCTGTTGGTTCGCCCTGTGGGTTCAGGTGGAATGATTCATTCAAGAAACGGAATAAAACTAGAAATTCGTTGTTGTTCTTGCGCTATCGCGATAATCCGTAGCTTGTTGAAGAAATGGTTCAATGTAATGGTTTTAATGCCATGCAAATAATTCCTTCTTTAGCTTTACTCTTAACTCTTAATTATAGTAGTTTATTAGTTGAAGAGTGAGTGACTCCTTGGTAGGAGACACGAACGGGTAAAGTTCAAGTAAGGAGTTGAAGCTAGCTCTTGAATTTACAGAAAGCAGAAAGGCATTACGGCGGATCAATCCAACAAATTCAAAGACGGGAAGTAAACTCCAGACCGAGGAGCAATTGCAAAAGATATAGCAGGAACTGGATCTCTTTTCACAGTCAAAGCCTAAACCGAGAAAAAAGAAAACATTCACCTAGAAGGAGAAGGGCCATCCTTATTAAAAGGAATTCGTCAAGGGCTACTAAGCAAGCAGCAAGGAATGGGCTATCTAACTCACTCAAGGGACGGGAAGGGCCAACCAAATGAGAAATAGAAGAGATAAGCTAAGCAGGCAGGCAGACTAGGCCACTAGCACTTGATGAGCTCAGAGCGATGAAAGAGCATTTTCGGGAGATCCAGGGCAATTGAGACCTGGAAAGAAGGCATTTTTTCGCATTAAGGTATCGCTAGTTGAGACAGCCTAAAGAGGGGCTTAAACAGGGGCTTTCGACTAAAGAGAGAGGCATTGAGACGACCCACTAAGTACACTACTACCTATGGAGATAGCCTGAACAGGGCTTGTTACTCAACTCGTAGAAGTTGACAATCCAAAATGAATAGCAGTAGCCTAAGCATCAATTATAGCGCAATTCCCTCTATTGTGACTGATTCACCTAACGCCATAGCGAATATCACAGCTCCAATCATAGCAGCCAATGCTACTGTTCGAGTGTTTGGCTTAAGCTGCAACGGATCAATCAAATACCGGTCAAATGGATTACTTGGTTGTGTATTCCGGAATGGACGAAAACCATTCGACCTCATCGGGCACTCCTTCCTAAAGTGCACTCGCTCATCAGTCGTAACACTAACGCACTCCTCTATCCATCTTTCTATAGAAAACCCCGGAAATGTGCTTACAGTCTTTAATGAAGCTCTACTCTCTCTTGTAATTCATCCCGCTATTCCTGACCGAATGGAATTACGTAAGGGACGTCATTAATAGACTCAAAGATGACTTCCGTAGAGGGACTGATGCTTGCTACAGATGCGGGAAGCCTGGTCGCTCGGGATTGTCGCTCGAACCAGGGAAAGGCTCCGGCTCCAGCTAGAGGCGGTGGACAGAGGAAGACGGCTCAGGCCCGTGTGTTTGCACTCACACCTGGTGATGCAGAGGCTTCGAACGACGTCGTCACAGGTACACTCCCGTTATTTTCTCGACGATTTGTTCGATTCTGGAGCCACCCACTCTTTTATATCGCATGTATATGCTCGGTTCTGTGCGGAGAAAGCGGAGCCGTTGGACTATGATCTGGCAGTGGCGACTCCGGTGGGAGAGTCGGTGATGTGTAGTTCTGTGCTCAGGAGTTGTCCTATTAGTATCCAGGGTAGCCTGCGGATCTGATGGTATTCGACATGCACGCTTTTGACGTCATCTTGGGAATGGACTGGTTGGCGTCATTCCATGACTGTCTAGACTGCTTCAATAAGGAAGTGGTGTTTAGACCCCCCTGATGGATCGGAGTGAAGGGGCTATTCTTAGCGGCGAGCGGAGCGGGCTAAAGGTGTATCAGTTGTCCGATATCGGCTTCGCCTTTGATCGCCCTTTTAGCAACTAGAACCCCCTCTCTGCGGTCAGTAGTTAGCTGTGGAGCTCCTTAGTCAGAGTTCACTGCCAAGCGTCATCTGGCCCGAGCGTAACGGTTTGAAGTATGACTCTCTTTTGCTAGCTTTAGCTGTGTAGCTCCTGTTGGGTAGCGGAGCTACACCTATGCGTTAGTGCTCTGCTCTGATCCGGTAGTTTAGTTATAGCCTCTATGCGCCTCTGTGCTTTCAGGGTTGTCTGCAAGTCTTGACTCTGATGAGTGGAGTGAAGAGGCTCTCCAAAGAGAGGCCCCGAACGGAACGGGGTTGCCAATCAATATAGAACGCGCGGCCGCCCAGTCAGCTTCCAAGCCGTAGTGCGCTAGCGCGCCCTGGAGTTTTTAAGCAGGAGCAAATGACTACGGCGATGAGTGAGTCAGTCAGTAAGTCAGTGAGTGAGTAATAGGAACCTGTATCGCTCCCCACCTTGGGACAGATCCTGCTGTGGAGTAGACCTTGGTCCACCTCATGTCAATTAAGCAAAACCCAGAAGAGAGGCTTCGAGAATACCTCAGTCGCTTTAATAGTAATGCACTCGAAGTGAAGAATCTGGACCAATCTGTGGCTCTAGCTGCTATTTCCAATGGATTGAAGGGAGGTCCCTTCTCCTTTTCACTCTACAAAAAGCCACCTTCTACCCTAGCTGAACTCCTCGGCTTCCCATTCAACAACAGCAAGAAGACGACTCTAGCCCGCGGAAAGCTTTGAACATTCGCTTTTCTCGGGTTCCTAGCCCAAAGGTTCTAGGGTTCGAGAGAGAATTCCTACTATAATAGTTGGAAGGGAAGAAGGTAATCAAATCAGTAGAATGCTGCTTTCCGTGCTATCGGTTGTTCACATTCAAGCATGAGTTAGTTCAGAGTCGGCAAGGGGAATCAGAGAAAGGGCAGTTTAGTCAACAATCATGACCATGGGAACATTTGTTCGCTTTCTAGGTACCCCCGAATCTACTAGTCATCGCCTTTGAGCTGGGAAAAGCATTTCCCTGGAGTCGGCTTTAGTGATATCAGATTCTTCCGAAAGCTTGGCACTAGGATCTTCATCAACGCTGGTAGGTGACCTGGCTCAATCTTATTAGCTGGTCTTGCTGGCTCTCCTCTTGCTTCCACCGTGATGGGATGGATGTCGGTTCCTTCTGCGGTGAAGGTTCCACCGTAGGTGCTAGCTAAAAGTGTTTGGTTTGGTGACAGGTCAAGCTATGTATCAGGAAGGCGGGAGAGAAATGAATCTCAAATCCTGGTATTCCACATTCCGTTTTGTATCATTGAGGAGAGTTGATTCATCTTACTATTGATGGCAATTACTGACTGATCAAGGAACAACAGAACATGCCATGCTATGAAGGAGATCGCTTTATGGGATGGGACTGTAGCGTCGGCTTCGCCGTTTGAGAAGACCGTTATGTCCTTATATGCTTAGCCTAGATCATTCCCTTTCTTCTTTCTATTCCCGTCGTCCGGTTTAGTAAAGAGAATTAACCTCAAGAGAATTCCTTTCTTTCTTCCCGTTCAGTTTAGTAAAGAGACTCCCCAAGAGTACTTTAGGAGGCAAAGCTTCAACAGCCATTCGGTCCTTTCTTTCTTATGAAATTCCTTTTGCGTATGCCCTAGTTGCAGGTTCTTTTCGAACTTCTTTCCGCCTTGCTTTCATTCTCCAGGGTTATTACCCCGACGCGGGTTCCTTTCTTTATTCTGAAATTCCCGTTCGAGAAAGAAACTACCATTTCGGTCTAGCCTGCTAATCGTTCTATTCCCCTTCGTCCCTTATTGATGGGTCTGCCCCGGCCTTGAAAAAAAGCTTCCTTTATAATGACATTCCCACATTGTTCTCCTTTTGAGTTCCATTGGACCTCAACCTTTGAGAAGGACAATCCTTTCTTTCATATAGAAATATTACTTTGTCTATAAAAGTACTCCAAAAGCGAGAGCTTCCCTTCGCTTCGATACAATCACCGAGGAAAGAGCTTCCCAGAACCCTCGTCCTCAAGGAGTTCAGCTTCCCTTTCCCAACGAGTGGAGCTCCAACAACCAAGCAAGGAACATAACCCTCAAAGGCCTACCAGTCCCGTCGTAACTCTTCGTAACTCTTGTCCCTGACCTCACCGCCCCTGTTCGCACTCTAGGAGCTACCCTTGTACAGTCATCAGGAGCTTACCTTCCTTCCCAACGAGTTCACTTTCCCAAGGAGATGCCCTAGAAACCTTCCTAAGGCCCTTGGTTCTGGCTCTAGTTGTCGGACTAGGAGCAGCTATATCATCCGCAGCAGATCTTATAGAAGAAGAAGCTATTGATGCTTTTGGACGTCTTTCCTTGGCACGAAGGCTATAAGCATCGATCTTGCCTTGGTGTTGACCCGAGGAGCGGTAGACGAGGCTTTCTCTGTTCACGACTCCGGTGATATTGAATCAGCCCTTTGGCTTTAGCTGGGCACCTTGGCACTAGGATGTGAAGCTGTGAACAAATAGTCTCTTGTCCCTTGTTAGACTGCTCTGGCTCGGTACTGTGTCGATTGGGTCTGAGGGTTGTTCCATCCACTTGGTCTTCTTTGTACCGTACCCAGAGAAGATCGAATTAGCTCTGGTTCCGCAAAGACAAGAATTAGCTCTGCTAAGGAATCGAAAGCATCCAATCCGCTAAGAGCAGAAAATCACATAAAATAAGGTATATAGCACCCTACCTTGCTCAGAGAGAGGCAAAGAGAAAGCAAGATAGCTGGCATTTTCACTCTTGAGTGAAAGTTAGATCCATTCGCGCCCAGAGGCAGAGCAAAGATTAGATCTTTGCTTGACAGTCGAG